ACACTTCTTGATAATGGGATCCGGGGGCAACCAATGAGGGATGGTCATAATAAAGTTTACAAGTCATTTTCAGATGTAATTGAAGGCAAAGAAGGAAGATTTCGTGAGACTCTGCTTGGTAAACGGGTCGATTATTCGGGACGTTCCGTCATTGTTGTGGGTCCTTCTCTTTCATTACATCAATGTGGATTACCTCGAGAAATAGCAATAGAGCTTTTCCAAACATTTTTAATTCGTGGTCTAATCAGACAACATGTTGCTTCTAACATAGGGATTGCTAAAAGTCAAATTCGGGAAAAAGAACCGATTGTATGGGAAATACTTCAAGAAGTTATGCGGGGGCATCCTGTATTGTTGAATAGAGCACCTACCTTGCATAGATTAGGCATACAGGCCTTCCAACCCATTTTAGTGGAGGGGCGCGCTATTTGTTTACACCCATTAGTTTGTAAGGGTTTCAATGCAGACTTTGATGGAGATCAAATGGCTGTTCATGTACCTTTATCTTTGGAAGCTCAAGCGGAGGCTCGTTTACTTATGTTTTCTCATATAAATCTCTTGTCTCCAGCTATTGGGGATCCCATTTCCGTACCAACTCAAGATATGCTTATCGGACTCTATGTATTAACGATCAGGAATCGTAGAGGTATTTGTGCAAATAGGCATAATACATATAATCGCGGAAACTATCAAAATAATACAGTTGACAATAATGACTATAAGTATACGAAAGAGAAAGAACTGTATTTTTGTAGTTCCTATGATGTACTTGGAGCTTATCGGCAGAAACGAATCAGTTTAGATAGTCCTTTGTGGCTCCGATGGAGACTAGATCAACGTGTCATTGGCTCAAGAGAAGTTCCCATCGAACTTCAATATGAATCTTTGGGTACTTATCATGAGATTTATGAGCACTATCTAATAGTAGGAAGTGTAAAAAAAGAAATCCATTGTATATACATTCGAACCACTCTTGGTCATATTTCTTTTTATCGAGAAATAGAAGAAGCCATACAGGGGTTTTGTCGGGCCTATTCATACGCTATCTAAACTAATAAATTAGATTAGGTGATGCCCGTGCCCGTAGGAATTCGGGTCTCTCCAGTTTCACTGGTATCATAATTTCTGAATTTTTGCGTGAATCAAGATTGAGATTGAGGAAAGGAAGTTTTCGAATCACTGACTCAGGCCCATTGTCGAATCCTACTCAGCAGAATATAGAGGTACTTATGGCAGAACGGGCTGATCTGGTCTTTCACAATAAAGTGATAAATGGAACTGCTATGAAACGACTTATTAGCAGATTAATAGATCATTTCGGAATGGCATATACATCACACATCCTGGATCAAGTAAAGACTTTGGGTTTCCAGCAAGCCACTGCTACATCTATTTCATTAGGAATTGATGATCTTTTAACAATACCTTCTAAGGGATGGTTAGTCCAAGACACTGAACAACAAAGTTTTATTTTTGAAAAACACCATCATTATGGAAATGTACATGCGGTAGAAAAATTACGTCAATCCATTGAGATATGGTATGCTACAAGTGAATATTTGAGACAAGAAATGAATCCTAATTTTCGGATGACTGATCCTTCTAATCCAGTCCATCTGATGTCCTTTTCGGGAGCTAGAGGAAATGCATCTCAGATACACCAATTAGTAGGTATGAGAGGATTAATGTCGGATCCCCAAGGACAAATGATTGATTTACCCATTCAAAGCAATTTACGCGAAGGGCTTTCTTTGACAGAATATATAATTTCCTGCTACGGAGCCCGCAAAGGAGTTGTAGATACTGCTGTACGAACATCAGATGCCGGATACCTCACGCGTAGACTTGTTGAAGTAGTTCAACACATTATTGTACGTAGAACGGATTGTGGTACTATCCGAGGTATTTCCGTGAGTCCTCGAAATGGGATGACGGAAAAAATTTTTGTCCAAACACTAATTGGTCGTGTATTAGCGGACAATATATATATGGGTCTACGATGCATTGCGGTTCGAAATCAAGATATTGGGATTGGACTTGTCAATCGATTCATAACCTTTCGGGCACAACCAATATATATTCGAACCCCCTTTACTTGCAAGAGTGCATCTTGGATCTGTCAATTATGTTATGGTCGGAGTCCCACTCACGGCGACCTGGTCGAATTGGGAGAAGCCGTAGGTATTATTGCGGGTCAATCAATTGGGGAACCAGGGACTCAACTAACATTAAGAACTTTTCATACCGGTGGAGTATTCACAGGTGATACTGCCGAACATGTACGAGCTCCTTCTAATGGAAAAATAAAATTCAATGAGGATTTGGTTTATCCCACACGTACCCGTCATGGGCATCCTGCTTTTCTATGTTCTATAGACTTGTATGTAACTATTGAGACTCGGGATATTATCCATAATGTGAATATTCCACCAAAAAGTTTGATTTTAGTTCAAAATGATCAATATGTAGAATCAGAACAAGTGATTGCTGAGATTCGTGCCGGAACGTCTACTTTTCGTTTTAAAGAGAAGGTACGAAAACATATTTATTCTGAATCAGAGGGAGAAATGCACTGGAGTACCGATGTCCACCATGCATCTGAATATATACATGGTAATGTTCATCTATTACCAAAAACAAGTCATTTATGGATATTAGCAGGAGGTCCGCGCAGATCCAGTATAGTGTCTTTTTCGCTCCACAAAGATCAAGATCAAATGAATGTTCATTCTTTTTCTTTCGAAGAAAGATATATCTTTGACCTCTCAATGACTAATCATCGAGTAAGACATAAATTGTTGAATACTTCTGGTAAAAAAGATAGGGAAATTCTTGACTATTCAAGACCTGATCGAATCATATCCAATGGTCATTGGAATTTCATATATCCTTCTATTCTCCAAGAAAATTCTGATTTCTTGGCGAAAAAACGAAGAAATAGATTCATTATCCCATTACAATATGATCAAGAACGAGATAAAGAACTAATGCCCTGTTTTGGTATTTCGATTGAAATACCCATAAATGGTATTTTACGTAGAAATAGTATTCTTGCTTATTTTGATGATCCACGATACAGAAGAAATAGTTCAGGAATTACTAAATATGGGACCATAGAGGTAGATTCAATCATAAAAAAAGAGGATTTGATTGAGTATCGAGGAGCAAAAGAATTTAGTCCGAAATACCAGAAAGTAGATCGGTTTTTTTTCATTCTGGAAGAAGTGCATATCTTACCCGGATCTTCGTTCATAATGGTCCGGAACAATAGTATCATTGGAGTAGATACACAACTCGCTTTAAATACAAGAAGCCGGGTAGGCGGATTAGTCCGAGTGGAGAGAAAAAAAAAAAGTATTGAACTGAAAATCTTTTCTGGAGATATTCATTTTCCTGGAGAAACAGATAAGATATCCAGGCACAGCGGCATTTTGATACCACCAGAGACGGAAAAAAAAAATTCTAAGAAATCAAAAAAATTGAAAAATTGGATCTATGTCCAACGGATCACACCCACCAAGAAAAAGTATTTTGTTTCGGTTCGGTCCGTAGTCACATATGAAATAGCTGATGGGATAAATTTAGCAACACTTTTCCCTCGGGATCTCTTGCAGGAAAAGAATAATGTCCAACTTAGAGTTGTCAATTATATCCTTTATGGAAATGGCAAGTCAATTCGAGGAATTTATCACACAAGTATTCAATTAGTTCGGACTTGCTTAGTATTGAATTGGGACCAAGAAAAAAATGGTTCTATAGAAGAGGTTCATGCTTCCTTTGTTGAGGTAAGGACAAATGATCTGATTCGCGATTTCATAAGAATTGAGTTAGTCAAGTCCACTATTTCGTATACCGGAAAAAGGTATGATAGGGCAAGTTACGTATTGATTTCCGATAATGGATTAGATCGCACCAATATCAATCCTTTTTATTCCAAGGCGAAGATTCAATCACTTACCCAACATCAAGGAACTATTGGTATTGGTACGTTGTTGAATCGAAATAAGGAATGCCAATCTTTGATAATTTTGTCATCATCCAATTGTTCTCAAATTGGTCCATTCAATGGCTCGAAATATAACAATGTGACAAAAGAATCAGATCCCATAATCCAAATTAGGGATTTGCTGGGTCCCTTAGGGACTATTGTCCCTAAAATAGCGAATTTTTTTTCATCTTACTATTTAATAACTCATAATCATATCTTGTTAAAGAAATATTTGCTACTTGACAATTTTAAACATACTTTCCAAGTACTTAAATACTGTTTAATAGATGAAAATAGGAGGATTTATAATCCCGATCCATGCGGTAACATAATTTTGAATCCATTCCATTTGAATTGGTGCTTTCTCCATCACGATTATTGTGAAGAGACATCTACAATAATTAGCCTTGGACAATTTATTTGTGAAAATGTATGTCTATTCAAATACGAATCACACGTAAAAAAATCTGGTCAAATTTTAATTGTTCATGTTGACTCCTTAGTTATAAGATCAGCTAAACCCTATTTGGCCACTCCAGGAGCAACTGTTCATAGCCATTATGGAGAAATCCTTTACGAAGGAGATACATTAGTTACATTTATATATGAAAAATCGAGATCTGGTGACATAACGCAAGGTCTTCCAAAAGTGGAACAAATCTTAGAAGTGCGTTCGATTAATTCAATATCGATGAACCTAGAAAGGAGAGTTGAAGGTTGGAACGAACGTATACAAAGAATTCTTGGAATCCCCTGGGGATTCTTGATTGGAGCTGAGCTAACCATAGCCCAAAGTCGTATCTCTTTGGTTAATAAGATCCAAAAGGTTTATCGATCCCAGGGGGTACAGATCCATAATAGACATATAGAAATTATTGTACGTCAAGTAACATCAAAAGTGTTGGTTTCAGAAGATGGAATGTCTAATGTTTTTTTACCTGGAGAATTAATCGGCTTTTTGCGAGCGGAACGAGCAGGGCGTGCTTTGGACGAAGCGATCCGTTATCGGGCAATCTTATTGGGAATAACGAGGGCATCTCTAAATACTCAAAGTTTCATATCCGAAGCAAGTTTTCAAGAAACCGCTCGAGTTTTAGCAAAAGCTGCTCTACGAGGTCGTATTGATTGGTTGAAAGGCCTGAAAGAGAACGTTGTTCTGGGGGGGATTATACCTGTTGGTACCGGATTCCAAAAATTAGTACACCCTTCAAGGCAAGACAAGAACATTCATTTGGAAATCAAAAGAAAGAATCTATTCGAGTTGGAAATAAGAGATATTTTGTTACACCATAGAGAATTATTTTGTTCTTACGTCCAAAACAATTTCCATGAGACAAATTTCCATGAGACATCAGAACAATCATTTACGCGATTTAATGATTCCTAAGAGCAGATTCTTTCCTTTCACTTTAACTATCTTTCAATTATCTGGTCCGATTATTGATTTGGTAAAAAATAAAATAAGTAATTAAATTGGTAATAAATAAAATAAGTAATTAAAAGAAATTAATGGTTTGGGTCGTGTATCAACGGTCAATCCCCCGTAGAAGGTTCCATCGGAACAATTATTTATTTCAGGGTACCTCGTCTCTTTGTTAAAAAAAAAAAGGAAGTCTGGGGAAAAATGACAAGAAGATATTGGAACATCAATTTGGAAGAGATGATGGAAGCAGGAGTTCATTTTGGTCATGGTACTAAGAAATGGAATCCTAGAATGGCCCCTTACATCTCTGCAAAGCGTAAAGGTATTCATATTACAAATCTCACTAGAACTGCTCGTTTTTTATCAGAAACCTGTGATTTAGTTTTTGATGCAGCAAGTAGGGGAAAAAACTTCTTAATCGTTGGTACAAAAAATAAAGCAGCGGATTCAGTAGCATCAGCTGCAATAAGGGCTCGGTGTCATTATGTTAATAAAAAATGGCTTGGTGGTATGTTAACGAATTGGTCCACTACGGAAACGAGACTTCACAAGTTCAGGGACTTAAGAGCAGAACAAAAGATGGGGAAACTCAACTGTCTCTCCAAAAGAGATGCAGCAATGTTGAAGAGAAAATTATCTACCTTGCAAACATATCTCGGTGGGATCAAATATATGACGGGGTTGCCTGATATTGTGATCATCGTTGATCAGCAAGAAGAATATACGGCTCTTCGAGAATGTGTCATTTTGGGGATTCCGACAATTTGTTTAATCGATACAAATTGTGACCCAGATCTCGCAGATATTTCGATTCCAGCAAACGATGACGCTATAGCTTCAATCCGATTGATTCTTAACAAATTAGTATCTGCAATTTGTGAGGGTCGTTCTGGCTATATAAGAAATCGTTGATTATCATTAAGAATAATAAGATTAGTTAATTATTTGGCAACTCCATAGATTTATTGGATCGGTTACTATTTTTGAATTTTTAAAAAGAGATAAAAAAAGTACTGGGGATATTGATATTATGTTATGATGTTATGTAATTTCTTGGTATCGTAAATAAAATATACGATTAATGATTCAAGTTAGTGAGTTGAGAAATAGATGGTTGAATCAAAATAATTCCTTTTTTGAAGTTCAATTTCTGTCAGAGGACAATATGAATGTTATACCATGTTCCATTAAAACACTCAAAGGGTTATACGATATATCGGGTGTAGAAGTAGGCCAACATTTCTATTGGCAAATAGGAGGTTTACAAATCCATGCCCAAGTACTTATCACTTCTTGGGTCGTAATTGCTATCTTATTAGGTTCAGTCATCATAGCTGTTCGGAATCCACAAACCATTCCGACCGACGGTCAGAATTTCTTTGAATATGTCCTTGAATTTATTCGAGATTTGAGCAAAACTCAGATTGGAGAAGAATATGGTCCTTGGGTTCCCTTTATTGGAACTATGTTCTTATTTATTTTTGTTTCTAACTGGTCAGGTGCTCTTTTACCTTGGAAAATCATACAATTACCTCATGGGGAGTTAGCTGCGCCTACGAATGATATAAATACTACTGTTGCTTTAGCTTTACCCACGTCAGCGGCATATTTTTATGCGGGTCTTACCAAAAAAGGATTGGGTTATTTCGGGAAATACATTCAACCAACCCCAATACTTTTACCAATTAACATCCTAGAAGATTTCACAAAACCTTTATCTCTTAGTTTTCGACTTTTCGGGAATATATTGGCTGATGAATTAGTAGTTGTTGTTCTTGTTTCTTTAGTCCCTTCAGTAGTTCCTATACCTGTTATGCTTCTTGGATTATTTACAAGTGGTATTCAAGCTCTTATTTTTGCAACGTTAGCCGCGGCTTATATAGGTGAATCCATGGAGGGTCATCATTGACTAGTTTTCGAAATAGTCTTTTTTAAGCTTATCCCAATTCATGCATGATTCAAGATAATCCACTTGGTTGGGGAACATAATAGATACAAATACAAATACGTATGAATATACGACCTAGAGTCGTAGGAAAAAAGATAGACGATATTGCGGAATTGTAAAAAAAAAAAAGATGGGTTGGGGGGGTCACACTAGATGTATGTAATCTCTATAAGTCCAGCCCCTGTGTCTGTTTCGAGGAATGATTCTAGAATCCGATTCAATATAAAATGTGGGTGGTTTACGTTATGGAAGAAACAAATGTATATGTGATATTAGATATTTACTAGTTATATAGGACTATTCCTAATATATATATATATTATTATATACCCTATATATATATATATATATTATTGATTGATTTGATTGCGGTTCACTGCATTTATATAGTTCCAATATAAGTCCTTCTGTTTCGTCTGTGATTGTGGATTGAATGAAATGCAAAAAAGAGATGAACTCAAGGATAGTATCTAGAAGAAAAAAGAAAGGAAAGAAGAATTGAATGAAAGAATGGTTCGAAACAAAGAAATGCAATAACTAGAACCGTATACATATGTATTTACAAAAACTCCATTATGAGTAGAAACTAAAAATGAGATATCGAAATAGTTCTGACGATTCAGTAATATTATCATTTCAATTCGGAGTTTTTAGTTATTTCGACCCGATAGATCTTAATCAGATAGATCTTAATGATAAAATCTTAATGAAAAAAAAATGATAAAAAAAATGAAGTAAAAATTCATTGGTTGATTGTATCATTAACCATTTTTTTTTTTGGTGCGAGGAACTTACCATGAATCCGCTGATTTCTGCCGCTTCCGTTATTGCTGCTGGATTGGCCGTAGGGCTTGCTTCTATTGGACCTGGAGTTGGTCAAGGTACTGCTGCAGGCCAAGCTGTAGAAGGTATTGCGAGACAACCAGAAGCAGAGGGTAAAATACGAGGTACTTTATTGCTTAGTCTAGCTTTTATGGAAGCTTTAACAATTTATGGACTGGTCGTGGCGTTAGCGCTTTTGTTTGCGAATCCTTTTGTTTAATCCTAGAAATGTAAAAAAGTACCTTACATACTATACTTTTTTTCTTATTTTTTTAACTCGCTATACTTTTTTCTTATTTTATTAACTCAGAATTGCTGTTTGCTTCTTCTAATTATATCAACGCTTTACTCTTACAATTATTTATTTGTTGAGACAATACCCCAGGAAAGGAAGGACTGTTTTGAGGATGAGTAATTACTGGATCCGCTCGTTTTCTTCCTTCGCGTACTTAGTTTAGTACAATGGAAACCTTTTTTTTACTTTTTTTAGGAATCGTTTCAACAAACGAGATATTTCACAATTGACATGAGACCCAAGACTTAACCTAATAAGTATTTTATTGGATTGGAAACTTCAAGTAAAAAATTTCAAAATTATCAAATTAAATTACTAGATTTAATCTACTCCCATTAAAAAAAAAAATGGAAATAAAATTTATATAATAAAAAGAAATCGATCAAAAAAGGGACGACGAAGTGATACAAAAAGAACTCTGTTCTTTGTTAGTCCTATCTATAAGAGGAGAGCATATGAAAAATGTAACCGATTCTTTCCTTTCCTTGGGTCACTGGCCATCCGCCGGGAGTTTCGGGTTTAATACCGATATTTTAGCAACAAATCCAATAAATCTAAGTGTAGTGCTTGGTGTATTGATTTTTTTTGGAAAGGGAGTGTGTGCGAGTTGTGTATTTCAAGAATAGGTTGGATCCATCCGACTGCACTTTATTTATGGTATTTTATTCATTTTATAGGATAAATAGGAAAAAAAGTGCACGATCTCAACGAATTATTTCTGAATAAATTAAGAAATCATATGTAAGAACCATAGCATTTCGTGACTTATTGGTAAATTTGATTCTCTATCAACCAATAATGTGAGACCATTAACATGGTTAAAGCTAAACTGTTTGAAGTCCAGGCAAAACATGGTACTCTTTCTACGGGTACTAACGTACCGAAATGGTTTAAAAATGAATAGTTGGTAATTTATCTGATATAGAACACTCATATCGATAAAATGATTTGAACCATTTATTAAAAAAATGGGCATCTTGCTCTTTTTTTCCAATGCCGAATCGACGACCTACGTAAAAAAAAATAGGAATTTTTGGATTTGAAGAAAAAAAGGAAATAAAAAAAAATATAGAAATAAATTGTAAATTTAAATTTTAAATTAAATAAAGAACAAATACAAATAAAGAACAAATACAAATAAAGAAAGAACTTTGCTGACAATTATAGATTTTTGTCTGGTCGGAAGAGTCCTTCTAATATTCTGGTCTTATATCAATTTCGATGTTTTTGAATATAAACAGAAAAGAGAGGGTAGGCTCATTACATTAAAAAAAAGATATGGGAATGCCCATAACATAAAATAAATAATTGAGCGTGAGAGCCAAATGAATCGAAAGATTCATGTTTGGTTCGGGAAGAGATTATGGAAGTTGTGAAATTAATGGTAAGATAATCTACTTTCATTAAATGATTTATTAGATAATCGAAAACAGAGGATCTTGAGTACTATTCGAAATTCGGAAGAATTACGTAGAGGGGCCATTGAGCAGCTCGAAAGAGCCAGGACTCGCTTACAGAAAGTGG